TCCATTCGGAATCCTTTGCTTTATCAAAGCGACGGACTTCTAAATTCTCATAGGGCCCCCCCGGAATTCCTTCCAGAGCCTGTTGAATAATTTTTATGGATTCCGCCATTTCACTGATTCGTACTAAATAACGAGCTAATGAGTCTCCTTCTTTTTGCCATTGGACTTCCCAATCGAATTCATCGTAACACTCATAATGATCAACTTTACGAAGATCCCATTGCATTCCGGAAGCTCGTAGCATTGGTCCTGATAAACCCCAATTTATTGCTTCCTCTCCACCAATAATGCCCACTCCTTCAACTCGTTCCAAAAAAATGGGATTCCGCGTAATAAGCTTTTGATATTCAACAACTCCTGTTAAAGAATAATCGCAGAAATCAAAACATTTATCTATCCAGCCATGAGGTAGATCAGCAGCTACTCCCCCGATACGGAAATAATTATGCATCATTCGCATACCTGTGGCAGCTTCGAATAGATCATATAGCAATTCCCTCTCTCTGAAAATATAGAAGAAAGGAGTCTGTGCACCGATATCCGCCATAAAAGGCCCAAGCCATAACAAATGAGAAGCTATACGACTCAACTCCAGCATAATGACTCTGATATAGCTGGCTCTTTTAGGTACTTGAATATTTCCCAATTGTTCTGGTGCATTTACCGTTATTGCCTCTGTGAACATAGTAGCTAAATAATCCCAACGTGTTACGTAAGGTAGATACTGTATAATTGTTCGGTTTTCCGCAATTTTTTCCATCCCTCTGTGTAAATAACCCAATACGGGTTCACAATCAATAACATCTTCACCATCTAGAGTAACGATGAGTCGAAGAACACCATGCATTGATGGGTGGTGAGGACCCATATTGACTATCATGAAGTCTTTTCTTATATCCGGTACAGTCATATGTTTTCTTCCCCGATTCATTATTTCATGAATTGCTGAAAACGAAACGAGGTTCATCAAAATTCAAGATCTAATAAAGCAAATAATTCAAACGAATTTTCAAATTAACGAGTTTTTGGTTCCCGAATATCCAACTGACCAATTAATTCTTTATAACGTACTCTATTTTTCTTTGACAAATAAGCCAGTATACGTTGACGTTTTCCCAGAATTTTCCGCAGACCTCTCTGAGATAAATAGTCTTTTCTGTGCAATTCCAAATGTGAAGTAAGTCTCCGTATCTTATTGGTGAAACTGAATACTTGAAATTCAACAGACCCTTTGTTTTTTTCTTTTTCTTCTTGCGGAATAACTGAGATGAATGAATTTTTTACCATAAAAAGAATTCTTCTCTCTCTCTCTTTTTTTTCTTTCTTTTCCACAGATATGGATTTTACCGATCAGGAATAATAATAATGCCAGTCATTTAGATCTGGTACACACAATAAAATAATCTGGATTTATTCATAGACTACTTTCTATCGAATCCAATTGAAAATTGGATTCGATAGAAGGAGATGGTACATTTCTACACCCACAAAAGGGAATGATTGGGACTTAAGAAAATTCTGCCGATTCATTCCTAGATCCAATTGATATGATACATCATTGAATCAGTATCATGTATCAGAATCTAATGTAATACAACGTGTGTGTACATTTGTATACCTTTATATACCGGATATGACACGTGATATAGATATATAGGAAATCCACCATCAACTAATTCTGACTCGTGGATACATATGTATCCTTGACATACTGAAACGACTGCCATTATTGGTATCAAACCAGTAGCGATTCATACAAGCTAAATCTTCTAATCGATAATTGGGCCAAAGAAACAATTTTAATTGGATAAATTTATTTATATCTGTATCAAAATGCTTGTCCTCATCCAAAAATTGCACACAGTTCCTTACGCTGTTGCGATTGAAAAATAATGAATTTCTATTCACAACATTCTCATTCTCGGAATTCAAACAAATTAGAATTCTCAATTCTCTACGACGTCTAGGAGATGGAATATTTTCAGGAACAAGCAAAGCATAATTATTTTCATCTCCATTCACAAGTACCTTTCCATGTTGTGCAATGGATCTATCTAAATAATCTTCATCAACATATTTTTTTTCTCGGCATATTCGATTAGTTTGGTACTTATTCTTATGGACCAATGAAATACTTATGGTTTGATACATAATCCATTGTCCATCCCATTTTATAGACAGACGAACCGGTTCGATAATCAATATTCCCCTTTTTATCAATTCTGTAAGAGTTAGATCCTTCTGAATCAGCATTACATCCAGGCGCATTTCTCCTCTTTGAATAGAGGATATAGCAATTTCCCTTGGATTTATCAGCCTAAGCAGGAGACAATATACCTTGATATTATTGATCATTCTTTGATTCAAAGGATCATCCCATCTCAATTGAAAAAGCAAATACCTTTTCAGGAAGAAATCTAGTTCCGCTTCCTTATTGCTCTTGGATTGTCTTTTCTTTCTACGTTTTTTAATGTCTGATTCCGCGGAATCTTTTTCAAGATCTTTTTGTCGGTTTCGTGGATCTGATCCAAGATTCCCTTGACCCAGCTGTTCTTTTTCTTCTTGATTTCGATTCTCTAATTCAAGATATTCTTTTTGATTAGATGATAGACGAAGATCCTTTTTTTGATTTCTGTTAATGTTTTTATTTTCACTAACGTTTTCATTTCCATTCAAATTGAAAATAAGTAATTTGATTGGTATGATCCACGGTTTAATCTTATATGCATCATAAAGTAGCACAAATTCTGAGAAGAACCAGGGTTCTAGATTCGATATGGGACGATGTAGCATTTCTTCATTCATTCCCATCCAATCAAAAAAAAAGGTTTTTTTTTGATTGGATGGGTTGATTTCTTGATGAATCGTGAGATAAAAAAGATCTTTCTTATCAATTATTTGATAATCATTAGTCCCAGTCTTAGTATTTTTATTAATGTTGGTTCCAGTATCTATATCGGTCCAAATCTCAATATCGATATTCTTTCTAAGAAAAAAATTGAGAATTCTCCACTCCAAATATTTTCTATCCGGATTTTTCCCCGTATCAATAATAGACCCTTCCCCTAGATAATCATTAATAGCTATACCCCCGGGTACATAAAATGATTCGGGTTTAGGCATGTTGTAATTATATGGAATCTCTCGGTCTCCATTTACTTGGAATGGCGATCCATAAATATATGAGTCCTTCCTGTCTTCATAATGAATATATTTATGTGATAAAAGATCATATCTGTAGTGTTTTTTAAATTTTTCTTTTTGACTCGGTAATGAGTTCACTACATAATTATTTTGTTTCTCGTAATGAATTAATTGGTCTTTTTCTTTTTCATATGAATCTTTTTTTGAGTCTTTATTTTGAATCATACGACGTTGATTGACTCTATTTCGCCATTTTTGCGGTACTAATTTAGACCATCTAGTCTGAGATAAATTGTATTGATAATGACCCCTTAACCAATTTTTCCATTCATTCATTCCAGAATTCGGAAGTTTCTTAGACCTTGATTTGGCATCCAATATTCCTCGTGTCCCAAAATGGTTCTTTATTCTATCCTTAAGAAAAAGATATGCTCCGCGATATTGAAGTACAGATCTCAAGTAATACTTATTAATAATTTGGATTTGTGATAAATTGTAAAATACATATGCTTGGGACAAGGAAGATAAGTCACAATAAATCTGTGATTTCTTATTACTAATATTAGAAAGAGACTTTTTTATAGTCGAAATAAAGTGAATTGCATTTTGATTTGTTTCATCAATTCCTTCTTTATTTCTTTCATCATTGTAAATGTCTTTGTCGATAATTTTTTTTGTTGATTCAAATTCAAGGAAAAGTTGTGCATTTATTCTGGGAATATTAATGTTACATAGAAAGATATCCATATAGATTCTTTCAATGAAAGATTTCATAAAATAGTGCCATTTACGTATTAATCGGGCGCCTCCTCTTTTTGATATCTGCCAAATATGTTTCTGTGATTCCGATCTTTTATCATCACAACCTGTCTCGTTAGGACTAATCTTTCTATTTGGAGTTAGAAATATTTTTCTCTTGTCTTTTGTAATCCTTTCTATTTTATTTCGGATTGTGGTTGTCCTATCAGCCAGATCCTTCATTTTTTTTTCTGTCAGTGAATAATTTGTCCAATCCACAGATCTAATTCGAATGATCGATTCATGGTTAATCTTATTACTAATTATAGAATCTTTTCTATTTTCATTCGGTTCATATACTTTCCTCAATCCAAATAAGAAAATTGGATTTACTTTTGCAAACTCTTTTATTATTCTTTTTATAAATAGAACTGTTTTGAGAATCCATCTTGTTTTTTCTTTTAAGACCCTTAGAAACCATTTTTTTCTTTCTCCTAAAGCTCTTAGAACTAGAAAACATTTCTTTTTCACTTTTCTAATTTTTTTTTCGAGTTCTTTCCAAATGGGGTCAAAAAAGGAAGGTCGTTTTCGGGGAGAACCAAAAGGTAGTTCAGTTTCCATCCCCCAGACTGTTAAAAAACCAAAATTTTCTTTTTTTCCTTTCTTTTTCATTCGATCTCTATGATCGAATCGTAGCTTAGATCTGTGCCAAGGTTTCAGACAGAAAGGAAATAGGATCTTTATTTGAATACCGTCTGTTAGCCAGTCTTTCGGAAATTCTGTTTCTGATAATTGAACACCATTATAGGTGCATTTAACATGCATTTCTCTATTCCACTCCTTCCAATCCTCGTACCACTCGGGGAATTGAAATAATAACATACGGCCGAAATTTTTAGCTATTATCAATGAAGGCAATACGATGTATTTTCTAAGAATCGATTGTGTTACTAACATAGAACCTCTTATTGCTTGAGCAAATATAATAGTATCCCAATTTTCTGCTATTGCTATCCGTTCATTCTCTTCCTTTTTCTCTTCCTTTGTTTTTTCCTTTTCTTTTGCCTCTTTTTCCTCAGAATCCGAAGTTTTTAATTCCGGACCTTTCCCCACCCAAT